TCGTAGTGTGGGGAAGAAGTGGACTTTAGAAGTACTACTAATTGAGTTGAGGAATCAAACTGTATCAATTGTTTTATAGATCGTTCTGCAACGCGTTTTGAACTATTTAAAATCAAAATATCTGAATTTCCAATTCCATTGGAGTCCAATGGAGTAATGTATGATAGGAATCATACTCTTTCAATCAAAGAACTATTTCAATGATTCCCATGTTTGTATTTCGAAAGGAAAGGGATCCAGATGATTGGAAATTTTTTCCAATCTAATTCTTCTGAAATTTTCTATTTCAATTAAGGGGCTCTTACTATCCTTATAGATTAAGATTAGATGGATACTGAGGAAGACCAGACCTTTTTTTGATCCCTCTTGACTCTTCAAAGAAGAAGTCGTTTTGTTAAGTGTATACGCACTTTCTATGAGAAATGATATAGACATAGTGGTTGTCTAACGAGAGACTATGCAATAATAAGATCTTGCCTCAGGCGAGTCACATATTGCGCATTTACCGATGGGTTTCTAATTTTAGAAAGGAGATTTTATCTTTATCGACTTATTTGATATCATGGTTCGGGCGTTAAAAATCGGTGAGGTTTACTCTTCCTTTTCGAAATCCGAAGAAGTGCCCGTGGTCCTCCTGTCAATAGTTAAATCAATTATTTCTTCGGAATACTAAAAAAAAGATTACTACGCGATTTTAGTAATCTATATGCCCATATCGTTTTTCAATCATTGATTCTTTCCATAAATACCGATATTCAGATTGGAAATCATAAAAAATATAGTAATTCGAATCATAATTAGAATCATAAGATAAGAGTTAAGGCGATTATTTCAGATTGATCGGAACAAGTAGATGTAGCAAATAAATAGAATTGGGTGCTATGTCAATTCCATACAATATAGGGAATTTATATACACATATATGAAGAGAATATTGTAGATTGATCTATATAAAATGAAGCCTCTATCTTTATTCTAGAGTAGAACTTTATAGACTAAGAGATAGATAGTATGGTAAGAAAGAAATAGATGAATCGTTCTTACCATACTATCGAATTCATAAAATACTGCCGATTATAGTCCGCTCATTTCATTTAAGACGCGAAATTGGAATCCTTTTCATTTTACTTCGTCCATTTTTGATAAGAACTCAGAAGGAAAGTTTCATTCAAATTCATTTGAAAATTGAATTGAATTAATCATTTTGACTGACTGTTTTTACGTAAATGATAAGTAGAAAAGCGGTAGGAACTAGAATGAATAGTGCAGTCGCAATAAATGCAAGAATATTTACTTCCATAATCTCATCGGTTTTTTTACTTCGCAATAACTCGGGATTTAATCCCATAGAGATGATAAATCTTTCGCCTGTAAATTCAATGAATGAATTACCTCTCGACGATCTTGAATCGGATCAATATCATGAATAACAATATCTGAGCTATCAAATCAATTCGTCGTCGAGACTTGAATAGTATAACATAGGAAGTTCTTTTATCCATACCGAATCCAAACTTGGATTCCTGACCCAATCAATCCAAAATTCCTTTATTTATCATTTGTTTCCCTTCTTTTTTCTATAACCTACCTTACGTCTTCCTTGTACAATCATCTGATGAAGTATCATCAGATTGCCCTTCCACTTCGATTAGTCACATAGTTACAAACCCAAACAAACAAGAAAAGCGAAATGGAAAAAAAAGAGTTAAGTTCTAAACTCCTTGTGATTTTTTGGAAGACGAAGACAAAGAAGTTTGATAAAGATGAGGCCGGTATAAAAGATCTAATATCACTATTTTAGGGTTTGTTATTTCTTCGATGGGACCTTAAAAAAAATGGAAAAATAGGAAATAAAAAAAGCCCCTTTGTTTTGGAAATTGAATTCTGCCCCCTGACATCCTTTCATAGAAAGGGAGAAATTAATTGATGTATTTATTGGATCCGTCGGGACTGACGGGGCTCGAACCCGCAGCTTCCGCCTTGACAGGGCGGTGCTCTGACCAATTGAACTACAATCCCAGGGAAATAAGGGATCTAGCAGAAAATTTTATTCTTTTTTTATCTTCGTATTTCGTATGGGGTATTTCGGAAGGACAAGGGGGTTATACCATCTCATGGTAGATTGGCGAATTATTGGGCCGAGCTGGATTTGAACCAGCGTAGGCATATTGCCAACGAATTTACAGTCCGTCCCCATTAACCGCTCGGGCATCGACCCAGGAAGAATCCACTTTAGGCTTATTGGTAATCCATGATCAACTTCCTTTCGTAGTACCCTACCCCCAGGGGAATTCGAATCCCCGCTGCCTCCTTGAAAGAGAGATGTCCTAAACCACTAGACGATGGGGGCCGACTTGCCCAACCGCCCTCATACTATGATCATAGTATGAACAGTTTTTTGAAATTGTCAATATAATGGAATGGTATGATTAGACTCGCGGGATCTTTCCGTTTTTCAGAATTGTATTGTATAGAATTTTTTGATTCGTCATCCATATTC